TCAATCACTACTGACATAAGCATTTCAGTATTGAAATAAATGACATTCTTTTTTTTCTTCAGAATTTACGGCTTAACTCCATTTACATGGTCTCATAACCAATCATTCATAATTGGCCAGATCATTGATACGAATAATATCCAAATACCAAATCCGTTCTCTATATAAACTACGAGAAGAAGAAGAGACTTTGGGGAAGATCAAAGAAAGAACCTGTTCTTGCTCCATAAAGAATTCTTCCAATAATTTCGAACCTAACCTTTTTAAAAAAGAGCGTACAGTACTTTTGTGTTTACGGGCCAAAGTTCTAGCACAGGAAAGTCGAAGTATATACTTTATACGATACAAACTCTTTTTTTTTGAGGATCCACTGTAATAATGAGAAAGATTTTTGTATATCCGCCCAAATCTATCGATAATCTCAGAATCTGATGAATCGGCCCGAGTCGGCTTACTAATGGGATGCCCTGATACGTTACAAAATTTCGCTTTAGCCAATGATCCAATCAAAGGAGTAATTGGAACGATACTATCGAACTTCTTAATCGCAATATCCATAATAAATGACTTATCTAACATTTGACTCCTTACTACTTCAGTAGTAAGTCGTACACTTGAAAGATAGTCCAGAAAATCGAAGTAATGATTGACTAATTGGGTTATATAAATCCTATCCAGTTGAGACCACAAGTCAAAATTACATTGCCAGAAATTTACAAGATAATAGTTCCATTTATTCATCAGAAGAGGGGTCCCCTTGGAAGCCAGAATGGATTTTCCTCGATATCTGACATAATGCATGAAAGGATCTCTGAACAACCATAGGATAAACTGAAAATCATTTTGAAAAACTACTACAAGATGCTCTATTTTTCCATAGAAATGGGTTCGCTCCACAAAGGCTCTAGAAGATGTCAATCGTAAATAAGAAGATTGTTTACGGAGAAAAACAAATATGGATTCGCATTCATATACATGAGAATTATATAGGAACAAGAATAATCTTTGATTCTCTTTTTTTGAAAAAACGGAAATGGATTTTTTTTTTCGAGTAATAAGACTATTCCAATTATGATACTCGTAGAAAAAGAATCGCAATAAATGCAAAGAGGCGGCATCTTGTATCCAACAGCGAAGGGTTTGAACCAAGAGTTCCAGATGGATGGGGTGGGGTATTAGTATATCTAACACATGATTTAAATGTGAAAATTGATCCTCTAAAAATGGAAATAGTGAATGAATTGATCTTAAATTATGCGATTTGGCTATTTCTTTCCCTTCTTGGGAGGATGCTAATCGCAGCGAGAATGGAATTTCCACAATGACGGCAAATCCCTCTGATATTATTTGAGAATCAAAATGATTCTTGTACCCCAAAAATCTATTTTTTTTAGAATCATTAAAAGAAAGAATCAAATGATTCTGTTGATACATTCGAGTAATTAAACGTTTCACAATTAGTGAACTAGATTTATTGTCATAACCTAAATTTTCCACAGGTTCATAAAGAATCGCTCTAGTTAAACCATAATCATGAGCAAGGGCATACATATACTCCTGAAAAAGAAGTGGATATAGGAAGTTTTTTTGTCGAGATCTATCTATTTCAAAATATACTTGTAATTCTTCCATTGGAAATTCCAGTTGAATCAAAGGCAGGGGATTTCTTGGGTTATCAAATGATACATAGTGCGATCGAGTCAAAACAAGGTATATAGTAAGAAAAGATTGGATACCTCGGAACAGATAGGCTAATCAACGGATTCTCTCTTTTCCATCCAACGGGTCTGTATTCATTATAGAATACAATACCGAGATGGCTAGAAATCCTTTATTTTTTCAACTCGATCGCTCTTTTGACTTTAGAATCTATTCTGTTTATCAATATACTGTTTCTTCTACACATTCATCTCCACTCTAGAATTGGGATATAATTAGGATTCAGTGAAAAAATCGAGAATCCACTTATTTTTTATGGGAGAACCTTTTCCCGCATCAGGCACTAATATATTTCTAACGTTTAATTAGATCGGGTAATCATTCGAATTAAGAGCACAAGGTCGTTGCTTTTTGTTTTCCTATATAATTGGAGCCGTAGGGCTCTATCCATTTATTCACTCGACCCAACCATGATTTTTTCGCGCTTTCAGCAAGATTTTGTACCGATCCGGTAAGGATCACGTACTCTCAGAGTTCTTCATTAATACGACATGCTGTTTTTTCCATTCATTCCCTTTGAGGATCAGTCGTGGTCTTACAGACTCTACCAACGGTATGGACGAATCCATTGCTTCATCCAAATGTGTAAAAGATTCTAGCCGCACTTAAAAGCCGAGTACTCTACCGTTGAGTTAGCAACCCGAATAATGTAATTATGGCATCTAGATACGATCAAAATCGACATAAATAAAGAGATTGGATTGCACGACCTATCATTGAACTAGCAACACAACAAATCTAAAAAAAAAATATTTTCATTTGAGAGTCGATTCTGAACATAAAAATGAACAAACATATCAGAAAATATATAATCTATCTTCTTTTTTTTTTGCTTTTATGAATTTTGTTATTCAGAAAAGACTTCTTGTGTCACATCCAATCCAACGAACCCATCATTTGTATATTATTTATCTAAAGTAAAAACTCAAACTGATTTTATTTTTGGGGCGGAGATAAATAGATCTATTTATCCACGATCGAATTCTATTTGGTCAATACACTATTGTCAATATGAACATTGAGAAAACAAAAGGAATGAAATAAATTTCAATAAAAAAAGGGGGCTTGCGTTGGATTGGCATTACAGCGAGAATGCACATAAATAGTAAATAAATGAAATAATAATTAATAAAAAATGTGGGTGGAGAAAAGAAATGCAATTAACAATTAAATAAAATAATACAAATAGAATAAAAAAAAATAAAGAAGAAGAAAATCTCGGGTTTAGTTTAGTCAATATCCATAAAAATACAATAAGCAAGCTCAACCTATGTTTTTTTGTTTTTAGTATATTTATATATATTTTATTTATAATAATAGAATAGAATAATAAATAGAATATAATAATAATAGAATATTTCATTCTATTGAGAATATTTAGAATATATATATATAATATGATAATATCCTACCATATCATAATATGAAATATTCAAATAGGAAATCATATAGGATTAGAATATGAAATTCTATGGGACCAATAGAATAGTAAATAAATCTGAATAGAGCAAAAAAAAATGGGGAAAACAGAGTGAAAATTACACAAAGCTAGCCTAGGGGTCACCCCCCCTTTTTTTTTATTTCTCATTAGTCATTAATTGACTTGAATTTCGTTTGATTAATGCGAAGTTCCTGAAAAACACCTGCCTTCTTTGAAATATCATGAACAGTTCCTGTAGGTTGGGCACCTTTTTCAAGGAAATATAGAATATTGGGAACATTTGAATAAGTTTGATTCTTTATCGGATCGTAAAAACCCACTTTCCGAAGATCTCTTCCTTCTCTTCGGGATCGAACATCAATTGCAACGATTCGGTAGATGGCTCATTGGGATAGATGTAGATGAACACTGCCCCCCCCCTAGAAACGTATAGGAGGTTTTCTCCTCATACGGCTCGAGAAAGAATGATTCGAATTTATGTATATAGTGGCAAATAGATCCATAACATCATCAAATCAATTAGATTATGATTTGTTTGATTCGTTTTTTCTTCTTCCTCGCCGTTCCCGAAAAAAAAGAAAAATCATTCGTACTTATAACTCAAGTTGGATAATTTTCAAAGAGTTCAAAGGAAAATCCTTAGCTTAGGCCTAGGCATTTCATTTATTGAGCTATCTCGAACACCCCTCTTTGTCTCGTTTCGAATACAATTTTTTTATTCCTTATCCTGATCCAATTAGTGAGACAATTTTAAATGGCGTTTTCTTGTTTCGGGATCCTTTATCTTTGTTTTGGATCATTGGGTTTAGACATTACTTCGGTGATCCTTAATCGTTTCAAAATGGCAGCAACATACCTTTTGTGATTTCTTTCTATGAAAGAATTATACGAACAATTGATTCACGTATGATCCACTTTTGATTGAAATAGTTTACCAATTCAATTCTAAAATCTAAAAAGATTTCCTTTTGGATTTGACACTTTTGTGCGAATTAGATCCTTTCGATTTCTATATTGATTGGCGATATACTTACGAAGTTGTTCCAACTTATTGATTGACACTAACCCTAGATCCTTGCCTCTGAAAAATGAATCAATCCTTTCCACTCGAGCTCCATCATGTACTATTTACTTAAACCCAACGAAATAGGGTTTCGAATAGAACAGAACAAACTATGTCGAGCCAAGAGCACCTTCATTTCTATATAAAAAATGGTGGATGTAATAATCCACAGCCGATCATGTCCTTCAAGTCGCACGTTGCTTTCTACCACATCGTTTTAAACGAAGTTTTACCATAACATTCCTCTAGTTTGGAACCAGTCCAGTACGGACTTGATTCAATATGAAATCATGAATAGTCATTGGTTCAATCAGTACATAGTACTCGATACTCTCATTTTTTTTCCATACGGATGGAGGTCGCTATTTCTATTTATCTATTGCGCTGGAGAAGTTTCAGCAAGGATTCAATTTCATTAACTCCAACTCCATATTTTTTTGTATCAATGAAACAATTTCTAAAAAACAAAAATAACCGAATTTTTAGTTAATCTGCATCTTGAACAGATTTTTCAAGACGATCAATCATAAAAGATCCAACTCTTTCTCGAAGTACTAAACTAAAAACAACTAAACTAAAAAAATTTCTTTAATTTAATTAGATTTTGAATTAGATTAGATTTCCAACTTGTCTACTAAACAGGCACAGATTGATTGCTTGTTTTATTCCTAGTTTGATTTTACCCAAATGGAGTCTTAGGAGCCTTAATCCCAGTAATGGAATTCAATTAGTACTAAGAACCCCTCCGGTTTATAATTCAGGATCAACAGAGAATGAGTACCCTATTCAAATATAGGGACTCTATAGAGAAATAGGGAATATAGAGGCTTTTGTTTCACATTCCAATTCGATAATTCAAATCAATATAGGAGGTAAAGTTTGCCTAGGTAACTAACTTCAATATGCAAATGAACAAGACATGCATACGCTGAACAGCACATCCTATTTTCTTTTTGAATTATACATTCATTCATGTTCCCATCTTACTTGAATGTCAAATAGATTGAGTTACATCTGCATCTTACTTGAATGTCAAATAGATTGAGTTACATCTGCATCTCATTTGGACTCAATTCGGTTTGTGAGAAAGAGAAAGAAAGGGAAAGCTGTAATTCTTTTCTGAATTATTAGAAATCAGCAAAAGAATCATACTGTATTCAACATTACACTCTTAAACACAAGATTGGTATTGTTAAGTTAAATAGAACAATCTATCATTTTGATAGAATCGAACTGCTCTGGGACGGAAGGATTCGAACCTCCGAGTCGCGGGACCAAAACCCGTTGCCTTACCACTTGGCCACGCCCCATTTAGATTTCTATCCTACACCAATAAACACTAATATCGGTATTAATTGTTCGTCAATTCCCGCCCATTTTCTACGGAATAGATTAGATTGTTGCTAGGGGTTAACACGTGTAGTTGTGGAAGAATGAAACTAAATTTATTGATCATTACATATAATTCAATTAAGATATTGTAGGAAATTCAATTCTCATTTGAAAATTGAAAGAAAAAGCGATATTTGATTTGTTTTTGGTCTACTCTACTTTACTTTCTTCATTTTTCCTTATATCAATAACTCAATCAAAATAAAATTATCTCCAAGAATGAAATCTTTGTTATGCTTAATATCTTTAGTTTGATCTGTATCTGGCTTAATTCTGCCCTTCACTCAAGTGGTTTTGTCTTCGCCAAATTGCCTGAGGCTTATGCTATTTTCAATCCAATCGTAGATATTATGCCAGTCATACCTGTGTTCTTTTTTCTCTTAGCCCTTGTTTGGCAAGCTGCTGTAAGTTTTCGATGAGATCCTTAATACTGTCCTACAAATATTCATAATTGATTCGATCAAAAAAAATAAAAAAAAAGATTATAACAATTGATAAGATGAGATAAGTCTTACATTATGAACCCTCGATTCAACCATGGAAATTCTTGGATAGTTGCAATGAATCTGGATCTCCACATTTCTTCGTTCTGATCTTCCACTTCCAGTATGAACAAGGACCCTATCCGATTAGGGTCCCTCACATAATAACTAATTATGGATATAGATATAAAATAAAGGAGACTTTTGATACTGAAAGAATCTTCTTACAAATGAATTTCTGAAAATGCCTTGTTTTTTCTAGAAACCACTTCATTTCTTGGTGTCAAAATAGGATGTGTGGTATAAAAATGGATAATCTATTCCCTTTTTTCCAAAAAATGATCTTGGAGATTGTGTAATGCTTACTCTCAAACTCTTCGTTTACACAGTAGTGATATTCTTTGTTTCTCTCTTCATCTTCGGATTCCTATCTAATGATCCAGGACGTAATCCTGGGCGTGAGGAATAAAATAAAAAGAAAGGGTTTTCATTTTCTTTGTCTTTGCTTGATTTCTTATCTTATGATTTTTTCGATTCCAGAAATGAAACAAAAAGGGGCTTGAGATTTTTCTTTAATTCTAAAGAAAAATCTCAAGTCAAATCAGTAGAGGGAACGGAAAGAGAGGGATTCGAACCCTCGGTACGAATAACTCATACAACGGATTAGCAATCCGACGCTTTAGTCCACTCAGCCATCTCTCCCAATTCAAAAAGACAATTACTATGTTACGCAGGAATTAAAACAAAAGTCTTTTTTTTCTTTCTTGATTCTATAGTTATAGTATAGATACAAAGATACAAAAGATACAAATTTTTTTATTATTTGAGCATTTAGCAGCAATTGAATTCAAATTCAATTTCGATAATGTGATATCTCCAATAACTAAAAGAGTAAAGTCAAAAAAAGAGTAACGAATACCTCTTTGATTTTGTTCGAAACGAACGGTCTTTTACCGGCCTGGCTAGGTTATTAACCCAGCTAGGCTGTTGCGTGTTTTATTCCAATGAATCATAGATAAAACGATTTGAATCATCTAATTTGAAAACAAAAATACTTGTTTGTTAGTGAAGCAACAACAATAGGAACAAAGGAAAGGGTTCTATGAGAGAAGTGCCCTTTCTTATTATTTTCTTCTTTGTTTTCTTTTTCTCGACTCGATTTGAAACTAAAAAAAGAAAAAAAGCCCCCTATCCTATTGATTAATTAATCATATTCCTATCTTATTGATTAATTAATCATATTCCTATCTTATTGATTAATTAATCATATTAATTATATTAATTAAATAACTAATTGTAATATTATAATCTTAATAGATTTAGAATTCGATTAGAAGATTATTTTATTTTAATAATAAAAAAAAAGAATTTCGAATTAGAAATCATTTCTTTCTTAAAAAAAA